AGTCGAGGGAATGGTTCGATAATTGGTTTATATGAATCCGTCCCGGCTGAACCCAAACGTAAAAATGACATTGCCATAAATTGATCAAGTAATATTTATATTTACTCATCAGAAGTGGCGTCCCTTTTGAAGCCAAAAGTGCGTTTCCTTGGTACCTAAGATAATGCACGAAAGGGTCCTTCAACAACCGTAGCTTGGTTTGAAAATCATTAAAAAAGACTTCTACAAAAAGTTTGTTTATTTTCCCGTAGAAATAGATTCGCTCAAAAAGGACTCCAAAGGATGTTGACCGTAAATGAAAAGATTGGTTACGAAGAAAACCGAGGAGGAATTCATATTCACATACATAAGAATTATATAGGAACAAAAATAATCTTTGATTCCTTTTTATTGATTTTTTGAAAGTAATAAGATTATCCCAACTAGAAGAATACTTGTAAAGAAAGAGTCGTACTAAATGTAAAGAAGAAGCATCTTTCACCCAGTAACGGAGGGTTTGCACCACTATTTCTAGATGTATGGGAGGGGTTATTTCTATATCTGAAACATAATTTAAATGTAAAAATTGATCTTCTAAAAAAGGAAATAGGGAATGAATTGAGTGTAAATTCTGAAATTTTACTATTTCTTTCCTTTCGAAAAAGGATTCTACTCGTAGGGAAAAAAAAATTTCTAGAATTACTGAAAAACTATCTGCTAGCATTTGAGAATATAAATTTTTGTTGTACCCCAAAAATGCATTTGGATTAGAACCCTTACTAAAAAAAAGTAAATGATTCTGTTGATAGATTTGATTCATTAAACGTTTACGAAGTACAAAACTCAATTTTGTGTCATAATCCACATCCACACTTTCCATGAAAGTGGATCTATGATCATGAGCAAATGCATAAATATACTCCTGAAAGATAAGCGGATATAGGAAGTCATGTTGACGATACTTATCGAGTTCGAAATATTCTTTAAATTCTTCCATGAAAAATGTAAATTCAATTTGAACAAAAGACAATGGATTTCGTGGATTATCAAATGATACATAGTGCGATACAATCAAAACAGGGTATTTAAAAGAATAGACTATTTCTAATTATAATATTAAAGAAAAATAAACACCTTGGAGAGATGAATTGGTAAACTCATCAACGGACTCTTTACCGTCTCTTTTCCATCTAACAATTTAGATTCATTATTAGGATAAGAATATGGGTCGAAATCCTTTATTTTTGAAACTCAATCGCTCTTTTGATTTTGGAAAATTGGTTATTTCTAAACAATCAATATACGGCTTCTTCTACACAAGAATCTCCGGAGAGAATAGCTAATAGTTAGGATTTTCTTTTTAATGGATAATTGATTCATTAAAAGAATCTTTTCCCGCAGCAGGCACTAATCTATTTTTAACGTATAATTAGATTGGGGAGTCGTTCAAATTACGAACATAAGCACGCGGCTTTTTGTTTCCCTAAAATTGGAGCCAAAAGGCTCTATCCATTTATTCACCTGACCCAACTTCAAATTCATTTTGTTTGGCTCTAAGAATTTCAATCATGACCGAGCTTTTAAGAATCAAATATTCTTAGAATTCTCTATTCTCTATTGATACGACATGCTATTTTTTCCAGCCATTCCCTTTAGGATCAGTCGTGGTCGTACAAACTCTACCGATGGTATGGACGAATCCCTTGCTTCATCGAAATATGTAAAAGATCCTAGTCGCACTTAAAAGCCGAGTACTCTACCGTTGAGTTAGCAACCCGAAGACAAAAATTAGAGTCTATAGATCCAGTCAAAACCAAACTAAAAATTGAATTACACAATCATAAGATTGAATTAAGAAAAGGGGTAAAATCAAACCAAATAAGATACAAATTATAGAGAAATAGAAAAATGGATAACGCGCCTCTTATCTTATGTTATCCATTTCTTTGATTCAACTTTTTTAATGAATCAAAGAATGAAGGAACTAAAAAAATAGCTGGAAGAAAGATAAATAGATCTTTTTATTTGTATCCACGATCGAATTATATTTGTTCCATATACTGTTGTCAAGATAAAGGTTTTGAAAAAGAAAAGAAAAAACGACAAGAAATGGAATCCTAAATAACTAATAAAAAAGAAGGACTTGTGTTGGATGGGCACTACATGGATTCTCTACACAGAACACGGATAATCAATAACTAACAAATTAATGAAAATAGCAAATATTTTAATAAAATAAGGAAAAAAAGAATAATTAAAGTATAGGAGTTAATTCCTTTTTAATATTTAATTTATCAATAGAAGATAAGTTGACAAATCAAGTTTGATCTCAGACTTTCGAACCCCAATGAAAACGACCCAAGTAAGGGGAATATCATAATATTCAATTTCTAGATTAAAGTTTGTTATCTATTCTATATTTCTTTTTCTAACAAAAAAGGATTTTAGTTGTTCTCGTGTGTGATTTTCTAAGAATAAGAAGGCATGGGTTATTACTATGTATAGCGTAAGAAACGAGAATCAGAAAGAAAAGTTAGAAAAACTCGATCAGATAGGGGTCATCCCTACACTCTGTTTTTCATTTGATTCTGGAGAAGTTCCCTAAAAACCTCCGCCTTTTTTAAAATATCATGAACAGTTCCTGTTGGTTTAGCACCCCTTTCAAGGAAATATATAATAGCAGGAACATTTAAAGAAGTTTGATTCTTTATCGGGTCATAAAAACCCACTTTACAAAGATCTCTCCCTTCTCTTCGAGCTCGACCATCAATTGCAACAATTCGATAGACGGCTCATTGGGATAGATGTATATGAAATAACCTCCCCCTAGAAACGTATAAGAAGGTTTCCCCTCGTACGGCTCGAGAACAAATGATTTGAAATTCTATCTATGTATGGAATGTAGAAGTTGAATAACCAATAGATTCAGAAAATAGTCAAATCAACTAAATGATAAAATAGAATCAAAATAAAGCTCTTTTTCTTTCTTGTTCCACCAAAAAGAAAAAGCCATTCGTACTCATAACTCAAGTTAGATAATTCTAAAATAGTTCAAAGACCGGGCTTAGGCATTTCAGTGGTTGAGTAGTCTTTAAACCCCTTCTGTCTGATTTATAAATTTTGATATTCTTCTTTATTTTTTATGTTATTAAGACAATTGAAAATGGTCTTTGCTTGTTCCAAGATCTTTTCTTTTTACTTTGAATCCTTAGGTTTAGACATTACTTCGGTGATCCTTAATCATTTCAAAATGGCAGCAACATACCCCTTTTTATGATTTTGCTGTATCAAGGAATCAGTCGAATGTCCGATTCCCGCGCTCTACACTTTGCATCAAAAGGGAGTTTGACCAATTCGAAAAAGAGTACGAAACATGTTCGAATTAGATCCTCTCGATTTAGACCTTGAAGATATACTTACGAAGTTGTTCCAACGTATTCGTTGGCACTAGCCCTAGATCCTTGCCCCTGAGAAATGAATCAATACTTTACTTTATACTCGAGCTCCACCATATTTTCTGTACTATCGGATTTGAATGAAAATCAATATAGAACAAAACAAAAGATGTCGAGCCAAGGGCACCTTCATTGCTATCTAAAATGGCGGATGTAAGAATCCACATCGGATCATGTCCTTCAAGTCGCACGTTGCTTTCTACCACATCGTTTCAAACGAAGTTTTACCATAACATCCTATAGTTTAGAAATGGAATAATGAGTAGTCATTGGTTTGTCTAGTACTCGGTATATAGTAATTCATTTTCCGTGTATAAAGGGTTACTCTCTTTTTTTGATCAGGAAGTCTAACTAAAAATTGAACTTAAATCCCAACTTAGACTTTTACAAAAAAGTCTAAGATATATTCTTATTCTTAATATAGACAAATGTAGAATAAAAAAAAAAAATGCAAAAAGGAGTTCGTTATTTCTGTTTATGAATCCGCATCAAGAACTCGCAGGAAAGAAGTGAAAATCTTGAATTTCCGCTTTCGACATCCTTATTTGTATACAGTCCATTCTGTCATCCTACCCTAAGATAGATTAATCTCCAGCTTTCTTTTTTCTAATTGAATCACCGATAGGCCATAGATTCAGGCAAACAGATAAGTAAACTTTTGTTATTGAGATAGAACACAATATAGAATTCCCCATCTTTACTTGAAGTAATTTTTGTCTAATCCTTACATAAAACATAAATAACGAAAGGAGAGTAGAATGTATGACTCACCTCCTCTCAAAATAGTTATCTAACTTTCTAATTCTAATTTTTTTTAGTAGTTAATTAGAGCAAAAATAGAAGCGCCTACAAAAGGGAATTCAAAGAATAAGCCTCTATTATATATGGAATTTACTTGATCTTTCATTCATATTAATGATGAGATTCAAACAGATAAAGAAATTAAAATGGATACTTATCCATTGCGGAGATGATAAGACAGAAAGAAAAACAATCATCTCCTTTTTCCGAGGCTACTTTATGTGAGCTAGTCTAGGTAGAAAAAAAACAGATGGTTCAGAAAAGAATGAGTATTAGTAATTATTACTAAACAAGAATCCCGCTCTATCCAACAGTCTATTATTCCGCTCTTTTAACCAAAAAGTGGTTGATTCAAAAAACACCCTTTTTAATTCGTATATACTACAGCTGGGACGGAAGGATTCGAACCTCCGCATAGCGGGACCAAAACCCGTTGCCTTACCACTTGGCCACGCCCCATTTTGATTTCAATTCTTTACTACTAAACACTAATCTTCCTATTGGTTTTTCGTCAATTCCAGATAAACTATCTATGGAATGGATTTTGATCGATTTTAAAACACGCCCAGATCGAATTCTATTAAAATTGATTGATCATTACATATAATTTAATTAAGATATAGGATATTGTATGAAAGTAGAATTTCTTCTATTTTGAATTGAAAATAGAAGTATTTTTGATTGGGTGAGTTTAAAGAAAAACAAAGATTTTTAAGTCTATTTTGCTTGAACTCAATCAAAATGCAATTATCTCTAACCAAGAACAAAAAACTTTTGTTATGCTTAATATCTTCAGTTTGAGCGGTATCTGTCTTAATTCTGACCTTTCTTCGATTCATTTTTTATTTGCCAAATTACCCGAGGCCTATGCTTTTTTAAATCCAATTGTAGATCTTATGCCAGTTATACCTCTTTTATTTTTTCTATTAGCCTTTGTTTGGCAAGCTGCTGTAAGTTTTCGATGAGCTATTTAATACTATCCTAGAAAAATGCATTATTTATTTGAAAAATGGATAAGATCAGATAATTCTTAGAAGAATGAACCCCTGTTTCAAACGCTTAAATTGTTAGATCCGATGCGCGAACATCCCATTTCTGCATTCTGACCCCTTATTTCCTCGGTTGAAAAACCCTAAGAGGGACCCCATAATTAGCTCTTTTGGTGTTGGATAGTAAAGAAAATTTTGGTACTGAAAGAGTCTTTTTTCAAATATTAAAAATGAATTTATGAAAAGTTTTTTTCCATATCAAAAAGGATAGTTGGGTATCTGGTATAAAAATGGCGAATCTATTCTCTTAATTTACAAAAAAAAAAAAATGATATTGGAGATTGTGTAATGCTTACTCTCAAACTCTTTGTTTACACAGTAGTGATATTCTTTGTTTCTCTCTTCATCTTCGGATTCCTATCTAATGATCCGGGACGTAATCCGGGACGGGAAGAATAAAAAACAAAAGATAAGCCTTTTTCTTTTGTTTTCTTGTACGCTTTTAATATACTTTTTTTGGATTTACTCCTTTAACTAATTATCAACTAATAACGAAAAAAGTTTACTTTTCGCGAAATTCAAAAGAAAATGCAAATTGAAATTCAATAGAAACGGAAAGAGAGGGATTCGAACCCTCGGTACGAATCACTCGTACAACGGATTAGCAATCCGACGCTTTAGTCCACTCAGCCATCTCTCCAATTGAAAAAGAATAAGTACTATGTTACACTACATATAATGTATTGTATAAGGATTGAAAAAAGGATTTCTTCTTTATTATATCGACCTAAGAGGGGTTAGCAGCAATCCCAGAATTATAATATCTTTTTTTCTTTCGATTAAAGTAAGAGTAAGTGCTTAAATGAGATCCTTCTAACAAAAAAAAGTTAAGGAATACTTCTTTAATTTTGTTTTGATTAGAATCTTTTTCATTCCCCACAGCCTGGCCGGGTTAATACCTAGCCGGGCCTCTTTTTTCATAATCGACTTAAGTTCAAAAAGAACTATTCTTTATTTTTTTTTTTTTAGGTATCGATAGGTCAAACTAATTCATAAAATCAGATCAAAACCCTCCAACAAAAAGCTGGTTAAAAGAAGACCCTTTTTTACTAAAAAAGCCTTTCGTGACCTGACAGAAGACATAAAGACTCTAAGCTTCATCCTTTTTACGGATACCGTTCGGATTACCTTTTGTTCGACAAAAAGAAATTTCTATACAATAATGACATTGTAGCGGGTATAGTTTAGTGGTAAAAGTGAGATTCGTTATATTACCCCCTTAATAGTTAAGGGGTCCTTCGGTTTTATTTGTATTCCGATCAAAAACTTTATTTCTTAAAAAGGATTTTGCCCCTTTACCTCGTAATGAAAAATTCGAGGATAAACCCACATTCTCATGATTTTGATCCAAAGTTCCCTTGGAAAATTGGATTCTGAAATTATGAAACAGAATTGTTATTGAATTGGATAAGACTTCTAATTAAATAAGTCTGAGTAAAGAATCCATGGATAAAGAAAGTTTTTTCTAATCGTAACTAAATCTTCTCTTTTTGCGAGAAATTTGAAGCAAAATAGCTATAAAATGATGACTTTGGTTTACTATAGACATCAACATCTTATTTTATCTCGGTAGAAAAAAGACTTTTCCTCAGGATTCTCTCCACTAGAAATAGAGAACGAACTAACTAGAAAGGTTTTTCTAATCTTCCCCTTCTATGGGGGTCATCTATAAAGCGAGTCATCTTGAATGTATTCAAGATAGAAAAGCTGACATAGATGTTATGGGTTCAATTTATTCTTTTTTCCCTCACAGTTTAGATCATGGACTTTTTCTATCTTCCATAAAGGAGCCGAATGAAACCAAAGTTTCATGTTCGGTTTTGAATTAGAGACGTTCAAAATCCTAAATTGACGTCGACTATAACCCCTAGCCTTCCAAGCTGCCGATGCGGGTTCGATTCCCGCTACCCGCTTTTTAGTTCTTTGCTCTTGCTATTTCTTTTTTTCTTTTGAGATAGTGTATTTTTAATAATATAGAATCTTAACTAGATCAAAGGAAACAAATATAGAATTTATTATTTATTAATGTATTATATTATTAGGATTCACTTTTTTCCCGAATAATAGATTCAAAATAAAAACTCGCAATGAAACGCGTCCATTGTCTAATGGATAGGACATAGGTCTTCTAAACCTTTGGTATAGGTTCAAATCCTATTGGACGCAATTGATTTCTATCTTTTTTTACTATAGACAGGGCGTTTAATTGTTTAAAA